TTTTCTCATTTTTGTACCCCCAATGCGTCTTGCATATATTGGTATGCAAAAATGAAAGATTATGTCCGATTTTATTTAATTGATCTCACTCAATTAATCCCTCGTTACCGCCCATAGGAGAAGTAATAGGTAGGGATGACAGGATTTGAACCCGTGACATTTTGTACCCAAAACAAACGCGCTACCAAGCTGCGCTACATCCCTTTTAAAAATTGTTGTACAGTGTCATTGTACAAAATCCATGTCTTGTTTTCCATATCGTTATTTTCTCCTCTATCCATATAGAATTTTCTTTTCATTTCTTTTTTTTGGTTTCATATAATAAAAGAATTATATACATCTGAAACCTAACGTATAAAAAAAGAATGAATATTTATCGGTAATGCTTAGGAAGAAGGGGACCCCCTTTTTTAGGAACAGGGATAGGAAAATCTCATCTACTGTTCATTATACATATCCGTTTTTGTTAGGAATTCCGTACAAAAAAAATACAAATGATCTTGAACTACAGCATCTGACCATATATGTATTACAATAAAGAAGGAGGATTTTCAATGCAAGATATAAAAACATATCTTTCCACAGCACCTGTGCTAACTACTCTATGGTTTGGGTCTTTAGCGGGTCTATTGATAGAAATTAATCGTTTATTCCCAGATGCTTTGTCATTCCCTTTTTTTTCATTCTAGTTATTGATATGCGAAAAAATGAAGAAAATTTGAGATACAATTCTACGCGACGTGACTAAAACTTCGCCCCCCCCCTTTTTCAGTTCTTTAGGATAGGAAGGAAAGAAAAATAAAAAGTGTATTGAACCTCAGCAAAAATCCGGTGGATCTAAGATCCTATTTTGGAGAACAGAAATGGAAAGAGGTTCCAGTGTAAGGTAAATAAAAGCTCCACGAAAGCATAGCATAGAAAAAGATACTTAAATGAAATACTGGGATTAGAATACGAATAATTGATAGTTAGAAAAAATTGTATTACTTACATTATTACTATATAAATAATATTCTATTAATATTAATTAGAATTACATAATTAGAACGAACACTTTAGAAATGGAATTTCTAGTTAGTAACTTCTATTGCTATTTGATATTGATTTTTTTTCTTTTTTGTTCTTTTCGTCTTCTTAGGTTCGGGTCGAAAATAGAAGAGTTAAGTCGATCAAACAAAAATTCAAAGGAGGTTCATGGCTAAGGGTAAAGATGTCCGAGTTAGAGTTATTTTGGAATGTACAAGTTGTATCCAAAATGGTGTCAATAAGGAATCGCCGGGCATTTCTAGATATATTACTCAAAAGAATCGACACAATACACCCAGTCGATTAGACTTGAGAAAATTTTGTCGCTATTGTCACAAGCATACGATTCATGGGGAAATAAAGAAATAGATCGAACGGAACACGTGTGTATGATCTTTCAAATCAAAGGAGCAGGAAAAGGAAGAACTTAACATTACCACATATACATATATATATAATATACAAAATACAAATAAAACCTATTTCGGTCGGATCTGAAATGAATAAAAAAAAATAGAATTTTAGAGATAAGGAATAAACCATGGAAAAATCCAAGCAACCTTTTCGTAAATCCAAGCGATCTTTTCGTAGGCGTTTTCCCCCAATTGAATCGGGGGATCGAATTGATTATAGAAACATGAGTTTAATTAGTCGATTTATTAGTGAACAGGGAAAAATATTATCTAGACGGGTGAATAGATTGACCTTGAAACAACAACGATTAATTACTATTGCTATAAAACAAGCTCGTATTTTATCTTTGTTACCTTTTCTTAATAATGAAAAACAGTTTGAGAGAGCAGAGTCGATCCCTAGAACTACTGGTCCTAGAACCAGAAATAAATAGATATACTCTTCCATTGATTCAAAACTCTAATTGGAACTCAAGCTCAGATTGATGTTTTGTTCGAAAAAGCCTCAAATCCGGATTTGATTGTTGTGTTATAAGAAACAATAAATAGGGAAAGGAGAGAAGGAATCTTTTTTTTGAAAGATGTTTATTCATTCCTACTACTTATCTAAATTTCTTAATTTATTTTTGTTCTATCTTCCCGGAGGCCGTTCTCCGGGGAATTCTATTCTGTTTCAAGCATTCCTATATATGACTTTAGAATAGAATCTCTTTTATTTGATAATCTTATTGGAAATCATGTAAAGACAATTCTTATTTGATATAGCTATTTGCGCAAGTATTTTACGATTAAGAAGCAATTGCTTCTTGTACAGATTGTGTATTAATCCACTATAACTATGGAATACCCCGTTCTCACGAACTGCTGCATTTATCCGAGTGATCCACAAACGACGAAAGTCCCTCTTTTGCCTGCCCCTATCTCGATGAGAGGAAAACAAAGCTCTCATTTTCTGTTGAGTAGCGGTTCGGGTAAGCCTTGAATGAGCCCCTATAAAGGTTGATGCAAATAAACGAATTTTTGTTCGACGTCTCCGAGCTATATATCCTCGTTTAACTCTGGTCATTGAATCAAATTAAACTTTAATGAATAACTAATTGATTTCTCTTCTTTCAGTCATCCTTTTATCCCCCGATTGATTAATAACAAAACGGATTTTCCGATATATAAAATATAAATTCCAATGGCTTTTGCTACTATGACCTTCCCAACCACTATTTTTTATTTCTTCCGGGTATTTACCTGGAAATAGGAAATTCTAACGATATTAAATAAATAAAAGAAATAAAAAATAGTGGGTTCCGTCGTTTCTATGGTTACTTCGTAAACGGTGAGGTCCTCTCTATACACCGGAGCCTCTTCTTTCATTTAATCAAATGTTATTGTGAACTTGTATAGTTCACTCTCCTTGGCTCTACCAATCAATTATACAGTAATAGCTCTTTTCACAAGAAAGGATATCCATACAGTGACGGCATTTAATTATGAAAGTTGGCTAGGTAGCTGACCTTGTTAGTCCGTTCTTTCAAAAATAGGAACATAACCTTTTTACTTCTTATAGTACTATTTCCTCCGCTTAATGGATAACTATTTGCTATGCTACCAATGGGGAATTGCTTCTCATCTCAAATTGAGGTGATTGGATTTGCACCAATGGAAACCATAAATTTCAACTTCATACACAAAAATATAGGTATATGATAGATCTTCATTTTTATTATTTTTTTTTTGTTTATTTTTAGATAGTAAATGGCTTTTTCCACTCTATCCATCCTATTCATTGGTACTGGTGATTGGTACTGGAAAAATGGTTTCATTTGTTCGAACTCATGATCTAAACGAGTCGCACATACACCCTAGTACATGTTCCCCTACGCTGAGGACATCCTCGAAGCGCGGGGGATTTCGTGATATTTCTTATTGGCTGTCTTGTGTTTCTAATAAGTTGTTTAATTGTCGGCATATCAAAATATATATAACAAAATAGGTTGGTTTAGATCGATCTTAACCTGATGATTGATGATTATGAATTATTTCCATTCAATATAAAATCGCGGAAAATTCGAATTATGGTTTGAAGCGGAATCATGTATTTATACGGAATCCCCAGTATTTTCATTTTCGACCGCTACAAGATCAACAATTCCATGAGCTTGGGCTTCTGTTGCCGACATAAAAACATCCCTTTCCATGTCTTCGGATATAACCCATAAAGGGTTGCCCGTTCTTTGTACATAAACCTTTGTGAGGGTTTCGCGAAGTTTCAGTAGTTCTTCCGCTTCCAGGATAAATTCGCCTGCTTGCGCCTCATAAAAAGAACTAGCAGGCTGGTGAATCATAACCCTGATAATATTTGATATAACATCATGCATGAACGGTTCTTCTATCTCGCACGATTGGGCTAAAGTAAGGGATAAAAAAACAAGAAGAAAAAAAAAACAAATAGAATTGAACAGCCGTACAGGCATCTTTTGTGCATTGCATACGGCTCTGCAATGGAATTTCCTTTCTATTCTATCGAAGAAAAAAATAGAATCCATCCGATCCAGATCGTTGAATGATCCATTTACCACCCTTCCTTTCGTATTGTAGGAGTCAAAAAATACTATGATGGTTCTGTTGCTTTCTATATTTATCTCGTCTGCGATTTAGCAATCCCAAAGTTTCTTTTTGATATGATCAAATAAGGAAAAATGATCTTTTTTTTTTTTCATTTTTGCACTCTTTCTTTCGTAACATAAATATCAGAAGGAGACTTCTGGTGTGGAAGAAAAATGGTTTGTGACGCTGAAAATGTACTCCCGACACATAAATAAAATCAAATCGAAAATAACCTTTGTTTCATACTACTATCTCGATACAAAATCTCGTGTTAGGAAAAACAATAATAGTTTGTTCTGTTCATATCGAACTCGAAGTGCCATGCTATTATTACCTATTATTCACATTCGATATGGCGAAGGCATAGTCTTCTTCTTTTTTTTTCAAATAAAAACTCATTGGCGCCAAGCGTGAGGGAATGCTAAACGTTTGGTAATTTCTCCTCCGACCAGAATAAAAGATCCCATTGAAGCGGCTAATCCCATGCATATTGTATGTACATCAGGCGAAACAAATTGCATAGTATCATAAATGGCTATTCCTGGTATTACCCATCCGCCGGGGGAGTTTATAAACAAATAAAGATCCTTAGTATCATCTTCTATACTGAGATATACCATGAGACCAACAAGTTGATTTGAGATCTCGCTATCAACTTCTTGGCCTAAAAAAAGTAATCTTTCTCGATAAAGTCGGTTGATTAGGACAAAATTGTATCCCTTTTGAACCATACGTGCACCTTTGGATGCATACGGTTCAAAAAAATTGCGAAAAAAAGAATCAACGTATCGATTCCAATCCTATCTCTTTTTTTTAACAGATTTCTGTTTTTCTAATGAAAATGAAGGGGTTTTTCTTCTATTTTTCAAAAAAAAATATGAGTTTTAGCTCCCTTCCCTAAAAAAAAGAATTTACTGAACTTAACTTATTTATTTTTATTGAATTAACCTTCATTGATGT